AAAAAACTGCTCGGATAAAGGGTAGAATTAATACAGATCAAACTAACGGTATTAAGCATAACGGGCATTTTGTTCTTTGAGATAATTGCATTTTGATTGAGTTTTTGATATAAGTAAAAAGGAAGAAAGTCAGTAAGGTAGACAAAAAATCCTTCTTTTTTTTTGAATCCACCCAACCAAAAATCCTCCAATTCTCAAAGGAGAATAGAAGAAATCATACTTTCATACAATATCTTAATTGAATTCTATGTAATGATCAATAAATTAAGTTGAATTTTATCTCTATATGTATCAAAATCCCAGTACCAATCTATTCGATAGATATATAGGATATTTGTACTAGAGTTGACAAACAACCAATACCAATATTATTGTTTCTTGGCGTAGATTAGAAATTAAAATGGGGCGTGGCCAAGCGGTAAGGCAACGGGTTTTGGTCCCGCTATTCGGAGGTTCGAATCCTTCCGTCCCAGCGTATATCCGTTCCATTATTCCCATTTTTATGTTTCATTATTTCCATATAAAGAAGTCGGGGGTGGTTAGGAGTCAATCCACATTAATTTTAATATCTGTGTCTGTTTGAATCTCATTAACAAATGATCAAGTTCCATATCATTATCATATAGAAATATGTGATAAAGACAATAAATGTATGTTTTTTCTTTAAATCTCGTTTTATTTAGGTATTTTGCGTTTGGATCTAATTTAAAATTGGGAATCTATGTAACGATTGAGGCAGGGGGGATTTATTCTATGCTTTGTTATTTATTTTATGATAAGAGCCGATTATTGAAATATTACCCAACCCCATTTTAAACAAAACACATATCAATCATTTCCTCATATAAAATGAGGAAATGTTTAGTTTATAAAGTATGTATAGTTTTATTTCAATGACAAGCATTTTTTGGTTTTTGTAAATTTGTAATCCTTTCATTATTTAATTTAAAATTTAAACTGACCATATTTTTTTATTTTGATTTTCGTAGTCAGAGTCTATGGAGAGCAGAACCAATGACTATTCATGATTCCATGATTGAATCAATTCCATACCGGTTCCAAATTAGAGGAATATTATGGTAAAACTTCGTTTGAAACGATGTGGTAGAAAGCAACGTGCGGCTTGAAGGACACGGTCCGTTGTGGATGAAAAACCCACCACTTTCCATTTGTCTAGGAATGAGGGTGCTCTTGGCTCGACATTGTTTGTTCTGTTACACTTGAACCCAACATTTTTTGTTGGGTTGTAAATAGTCTACGGTGGAGCTCGGGTAGAAAGGGTTAATTCATTTCTGGGGGAAAAGGATCTAGGGTTAATGCCAATTAATTGGAACAACTTCGTAAATATATCTTCTATATAAATATATAAATTATAAATAGAAAGGATCCGATTTGTCCAAGTTTCCAATTCAAAAGCAAAACTTGGTCAGATTGATCAAATTTTTTCGATTCAAGGTGCATCGCGCAGGAATTAACTGCCCGTACGATTCTTTGCTAGAAATAAATCAAAAGGGGTATGTTGCTGCCATTTTGAAAGAATTAAGAAGCGCCGAGGTAATGTCTAAACCCAATGATTAAAAATTAAGGATTAAAGTATCTACGAACAAGGAAATACCCTTTATAATTCTCTCGAGAGTCTCACTAGCGGGATCAGACTAACAGAAGGGGGTAAAGACTACTCAATAAATAAAATGAACTCAAAATTTTTCCTTTGAACTATTTGAAGAGTTATCCAACTTGAGTTATGAGTACGGATGGTTTCTTTCTTCCTTCTCAGTAAGAAAGAAAAGACTGAAATCGAAATCATAGTCTAATTGATTTTTTAGGCCCACTTGTCATTTAATTTATTAGAATTGCATACATAGACAAAACTTCGAATCAAATCATTTTTTCTCGAGCCGTATGAGGAGAAAACCTCTTATACGGTTCTAGGGGGGGTGTTATTTATCTACATCTATCCCAACGAGCCATCTATCGAATCGTTGCAATTGATGTTCGATCCCGAAGAGAAGGAAAAGATCTTAGAAAAGTGGGTTTTTATGATCCAATAAAAAATCAAACTTATTTAAATGTTCCTGTTATTCTATATTTCCTTGAAAAGGGTGCTCAACCTACAGGAACGGTTCATAATCTTTTAAAGAAAGCGGGGCTTTTTAAGGAACTTCCGTCTAATCAAATGAAATTCAATTAAAGAAATACCAATACAGCAGAAAAAAGGGGGGTCAAAAAAAAAAATCAGAGAAAAATTATACAAAGTTATATATAAGCTGCGACCCCCCTTTTTTCTGCTGTATTGGTATTTCTTTAATTGAATTTCATTTGAATACGATGGCCTAGAACGACAAAATTTGAGTTTATTGATCTTATTAATTATCAAACAAATTCGCACATTTCCTTCCTCAATTGTGTGGTTTTCGTTGTAACTCGATTAACCAACAAGGAATCCACTTTGCTTATTCCACTTAGATTGATGAAATACATTGAAATACATTATTGACTA